AACATCTCTGAACAAAGTTCTAGCACCATGCCAAATGTGCCCGAAAAAGAAGAGAAGAGCAAACGAAGCATGTCCAAAAGTAAACCAACCCCTCGGGCTGCTACGAAAAACACCATCCGATTTCAAAGTAGCACGATCTAATTCAAAAATTTCACCCAATTGAGCACGTCTAGCATATTTTTTCACAGTAGCAGGATCACTATAACTGACTCCGTTGAGTTCGCCACCATAGAACTCAACAGTTACACCTACTTGTTCGACACTATACTTCGATTCTGCCCTTCGAAAAGGAACATCGGCTCTAACAATTCCGTCTCCGTCTACCAAAACAACCGGAAATGTCTCAAAAAAAGTAGGCATACGTCGTACAAAAAGTTCACGCCCCTCTTTATCTCTAAAGATAGGATGTCCTAACCAACCGACGGCTATTCCATCTCCATTATCCATTGAGCCCGCTCTAAATAATCCCCCTTTTGCCGGATTATTGCCGATGTAATCATAAAAAGCTAATTTTTCGGGAATTTTAGACCAAGCTTCTGATAAACTTTGATTTTCGGCTAGTCCAGCACCAACTCGTCGATATATTTCTTGCTGGAAGTATCCCTGATCCCATTGATAACGAGTTGGACCAAATAACTCAATCGGGGTTGTTGCTGAACCATACCACATTGTTCCAGCAACAACAAAAGCTGCAAAAAATACAGCAGCGATACTACTGGAAAGGACGGTTTCAATATTTCCCATACGCAATCCCTTGTATAGACGTTGGGGTGGACGCACACTAAGATGGAAAAGGCCCGCTAATATACCCAATGTCCCTGCTGCAATATGATGAGAGGCTATTCCACCGGGAACAAAAGGATCAAAACCTTCTACACCCCATGCGGGATTTACGGATTGCACCCTTCCGGTTAGGCCATAAGGATCGGACACCCATATTCCAGGACCATACAATCCGGTTACATGAAATGCGCCAAAACCAAAACAAGCCACCCCTGCAAGAAATAAATGAATTCCAAATATTTTTGGCAAATCCAAAGAGGGTTTTCCTGTACGTTCATCACAAAAGATTTCTAGATCCCAATAGACCCAATGCCAGATAGCCGCCAAAAAGCACAAGCCCGAAAACACAATATGTGCTCCGGCCACACCTTCATAACTCCAAATACCCGGATTCGTCGTAGTCCCCCCTGTGATACTCCAACCGCCCCACGAATTGGTTATTCCTAAACGAGTCATGAAGGGTATAACGAACATACCCTGTCTCCACATTGGGTCAAGAACAGGGTCGGAGGGATCAAAAACTGCTAATTCATATAGAGCCATCGAACCGGCCCAACCAGCAACCAGAGCTGTATGCATTATATGGACAGAAAGTAAACGGCCGGGATCATTTAATACAACGGTATGAACACGATACCAAGGCAAACCCATGAGAATACCCCTTTTATCAGCAAAAAATAGACACTATGTAACTTTATTGCACTGGAAAAAAAATATACTATGGAACCCCACTTGCAGTAGATTCTATCGGGTAAGGGATTACATTTTTTTTTTCTAGGTTTTTAGGAAAGATGGAGCTATTATATTCATAGGAACAAAAAAAAGCGGATCTATTTTATTCTATACCCGATAAATAACAATACGCAATGGTGGTGTTGGTGGTGGGGGAGATCCTATTTTTTATGCGTGTTTCTATCCGTGAATGCGGACATAGTTTTTATCATTCAAAGAACCTGTTCGTAAGAACTATCTTTTATTTATTTTTTTTTTTCATTTGGTATTCCCCCCCCTTTTTTATTTATCATTTATAAATACAAGATGATAAAGACAAATAATTTTTAACACAATAAACCAATTTTTACGTTTCCACATCAAAGTGACATATATTACTTCATTTTTGTTCTTGATTTAATGCCTATTGGTGTTCCAAAAGTTCCCTTTCGAAGTCCTGGAGAGGAAGATGCATCTTGGGTTGACATATAGTGCGACTTGTAAGATATATTGGGTTATATGGGATTTCCCCGTTTTCTCCCCCGATCGAGGTATCCTCTCTTTCACCCCGAAAAATATTGATTGAATCATCAAAAATCTGGAGCGTGAAGTGTAATGAAGTGCAATTAGATCGATTTTTGAAGGGATATCCAGATTACTATTATCAATTTTGAAGTTTTTATGGTTGGCTTGGCTGGACCAATAAAATAAAGTATCCAGGCTCTGTTTAGAAAAAAAAAGGTAATATATCTACGATTACTACTTCTAGCATGTCATATATGTGCCAGAAAACATAAAATAATAAATTAAGAAAAAGGGAAGTCGTAGCAAAAAGATATGGTATTGGAGTATTTGTCCTATATGTGCAAATCAAAATCGGGCAGATCTTTACTCAGAGTAGAATAGAAACCTAAAAGAAAAGAATTGAAGAAGCCCATTCAGAAACAAGAAAATTACATTGCGATTTTGATTCGATTTCGATGAAAACAATACATCAATGAGGAGTTAGTTCAATAAGTTTAATACATTCTATATATTTCTTCTATTCTATATGTAAAAAAAATTTTATATGGATAAAGGAAGGGATCAAAAGTTGTCTTTCTTGAAATAATGTAATAATGTAAGAAAAAGACCTTTCCCTTCGTTAGAAGTTCATTAGGAAAACGAAAAGTGAAGAGGGTTGAAATCTACACATTGATTTATTTTTGGGATCTTTTGTGAACCGTATGCATCAAAAGATGCATGTACGGCTCTTAAGGGATAAAATCTTATCCTAATCAACCGACTTTATCGAGAAAGACTCCTTTTTTTAGGCCAAGAGGTTGATAGTGAAATATCGAATCAACTTATTGGCCTTATGGTATATCTCAGTATGGAGGACGATAACAAAGATTTGTATCTGTTTATAAATTCTCCGGGCGGATGGGTAATACCCGGAATAGCTATTTATGATACTATGCAATTTGTACAACCCGATGTACAGACAGTATGCATGGGATTAGCCGCTTCAATGGGATCTTTTCTTTTGGCCGGAGGAGAAATTACCAAACGTTTAGCATTCCCTCACGCTTGGCGCCAATGAATCTTTTATTTGAGAAAAAAAAAAAAAAAAGAAGACTATGCCTTCGCCAATATTAAGTAATAATAGCATGGCACTTCAAGTTCGATATGAGTTTTTTTTTTTTTAATTTCCAAAACCATTCGATTATGTATCGAAAGAGTAGTATGAAAAAAGACTATTTACCATTTTATATGATCTATCAGGAGCCTATTTCAGTGTCACAAACTTTTTTGTTTTCGGTTTTTACACCGGAAAGGTTTTAACAAAATTTATGTTTTTAACAATATATATGCTATGAAAGAATATATATATTAACTGTTTGAAAAAAAAAAGACACTTTGGGATTGCTGAAGAACAGACGAAATAATAAAGCAACGGAACCATCATAGTATTTTAGAAATACTACAAAAAAGGAAGGATGGTTATTGGATCATTTACTGATACTGATCTGGGTCTGATAGACCCAGTATTTTTTCTATTTCTTCGATGGAAGGTAGAAATCAATTCCATAGTAGAGCCGTATGCAATACGCAAAAGATGCCTGTACGGTTGTTCAATTCTGTCTTTTTTTTCCTATCTCTCGCCTTATCGTGCGAGAGATAGGAAACCATTATTATCTTATATCCTCAGGGTAATGATCCATCAACCCGCTAGTTCTTTTTATGAGGCACAAACGGGAGAATTTATCCTGGAAGCAGAAGAACTACTGAAGCTTCGCGAAACTATCACAAGGGTTTATGTACAAAGAACAGGCAAACCTTTATGGCTTGTATCCGAAGACATGGAAAGGGATGTTTTTATGTCAGCAGCAGAAGCCCAAGCCCACGGAATTGTTGATCTTGTAGCGGTTGAATAAAAAATTAGCAGCAAGGATTCCGCAAAAATACACGATTTGATATTTTTTTTTTTTTCTTATTAATTTAGTCTTCTTATCTGATTTATTATCATATTTCTATTAATAGATTAATTAATAGAAATATGATAATAAATAGTAAAGAATCTTTTAATTTTAATAGAATAGAACTGATTCATAATCATCGGGTTATGATTGATCTAAACCAACTCATTATGTATACGACTCACCATGCCAACTATGAAACAACTTATTAGAAACACAAGACAGCCAATCCGAAATGTCACGAAATCCCCCGCTCTTCGGGGATGTCCTCAGCGCCGAGGAACCTGTACTAGGGTGTATGTGCGACTCGTTCAGATCATAGACTAAAAAAAAGGAAAAAAAAAATTCCAGTATGGGGGGATCGGTTAAGATAGTGAATGGAGCTCTTCCATTCACTATCTTAACTAATCTTAACTAATATATATAATATAAAATTAATATATAAATAAAATAAAAAAATGAATAATAAATAATATATAGAGAGTCTTCTATTGTGTATCAAATTTATGGTTTGGATTGGTGCAAACCCAATCACCTCAATTTGCAATTTAAGATGAGAAAGATTTCACCATTGGTAGTAAATGCTTATCCATTAAGCGGGGGAAATCCTATAGTTCAATTAAAAAGCGGAATAATTATGCCCTTCTTTTTGCAAGAACGGACTAAGAGGGTCAGCTACCCAGCTAATCTTCATACTTAAATACCGTTACTGTATAGCTAGATTTCGTTGTGAAAGACCTATTACTTGATATTTCATGGGTAGAGCCAAAGAGTGTGAACTGTACAAGTTAACAAAAATATTGATTAAACCGAGGAAGGGGCTCCGGTGTATAGAGAGGATCTCACCGTTTTAAAAGTAATCATAGAAACGATGGAACCCACCATTTTTTTTTCTATTTTATTTACTTTACTATGTTTTTTCTCAATACACTCTCTTATTTCGAAGTTTAATGCTTCAAAATCAAAAGAAAAAAATCGTGGTTGGGAAGGTTATAGTAGCAAAAGCCATTGAAATTCTTACTTTATACATTGGAAGAATCCATTTTTGTTATTAATAAACTAGGAAAGGAAAAAGAATAACTGAAAGAAAATAAAATGAATCTAATAGTTATTCATCAAAGTCTCATTTCATTTACTCAATGACCAGAATTAAACGAGGATATATAGCTCGGAAACGTAGAACAAGAATTCGTTTATTTACATCAAGCTTTCGTGGGGCTCATTCAAGAATTACTCGAACTATTACTCAACAGAAAATAAAAGCTTTGGTTTCGGCTCATCGGGATAGAGATAGGAAAAAAAGAGATTTTCGCGGTTTGTGGATCAATCGAATAAATGCAGTAATTGGTAAGAATCAAAAAAAAATGTACAATAGTTATCGTAATTTTTTGTATAATCTGTACAAGAGGCAATTGCTTGTTAATCGTAAAATAGTTGCACAAATAGCTATATTAAAGGGTAATTGCCTTTTTATGATTGCCAACGAGATCATAAAATAAAAATTCCCCGGAGAATGAACTCCGGGAAGGTAGTAGAGTAGGGATTTGTATGAAAAAATATGATTCATATGATAAAGTCATCAAAATGAACAACCACGTTCAATATAAAAAGATTGATTCTTCTTCACCGATTTTCTTTTTTCTTATAACACAACAACCTAAATTTGATTGGCGTTGTTTTCCAACAAAACATCAATTCAAATTGGATTTGAGTTTCAATTCAAATTTGAATTGAATTGAAGAATAACTCTAGTTTTTTTTTGTTTTAAGACCGGTAGGAGTAGTTCTAGCGGTCGACTCGCCTTTTTCAATTTTTTTTTCATTATTAAGAAAAGGTAACGAAGATAAAATACGAGCTTGTTTTATAGCAATCGTAATTAATCGTTGTTGTTTTAAGGTCAATCTATTCACCCGTCTAGATAATATTTTTCCTTGTTCACTAATAAATCGACTAATTAAACTCATGTTTTTATAATCAATTCGATCCCCCGATTGGATCGGGGGCAAACGCCTACGAAAAGATCGCTTGGGTTTAAGAAAAAGTCGCTTAGATTTATCCATGGTTTGTTTATTCCTATCCCGAGAATCCTATTTCTTACCAAAAAAAGGATTTTTGTTTTATTTTATTGCTTTTGTTATTTTTTTTTTTTATATTATATAAAAAAATAGATGTTATATTATGTTATATATATCTAATCTAATTTATATATTTCTAATATATATATTAGAGAATATATATGAGAACTAGATCATTTTTCATATTCCTTTTGGACGGGTGACACGCAAGCGATGTGTTTTTCTATTTCTTTATCTCTGCATGAATCGTATGTTTGCAACAACAAGGACAGAATTTTCTTAGTTCTAATCGACTAGGCGTATTGTGTCGATTCTTTTGAGTAATATATCTGGAAATACCCGTTGATTCCTTATTAACACTCTTTTGAGCACAACAGGTACATTCCAAAATAACCCTTACTCGGATATCTTTACCCTTGGCCATGAACCTCCTTTTTTTTGATTTACTTAACTCTTCTATTTTTTAGGATTCGAAGCGAAGAAGAAGAAAGGAATGAAAAAAGTAAAAGTTGAAAATTCTAAATCAAATTATGAAGGATTTCGTTTCCATTAATATAGGACAGGAAAATTTAAGTAATACTATGATTTCCAATTTTCGAATCGCAGTGCAGTATTTCAGTTTTCATTTAAGTATTTTGTATGATATTGTTGCCCCCACCCTAGCCATTCTATTTCCATTTCTGGTCTCACTCTATTAAGAATGGAAATGGAATTGAATTATTCATTCAATTCCATTGAAGCCTGTACAAGATTCCGAGTTTCACCGAGTCCAAATACCCTTTATTCTTTATTCTTTTCTAACTTTTTATATTGATATTCGAATTCTAAAAAAAAAAAAGAAATAATAAAGAAGGAGGGGGATTAATCCCAGATATTTGATTGTATCTTTTATCTTCTTCACCCCTTCTTGCGCCAATAACTAGACTAGAATGAAAAAAAAGGGAATATCAATGCATCCGGAAAAAAACGATTGATCTCTATCAAGAGACCCGCTAAAGCCCCGAACCATAGAGTACTTACCACTGGTGCCACGGAGAGATATGTTTTTAGATCTTGCATTTTTTTTTAATCCTCCTTTTTTATTTATTGTAATTTGTGATACATAATTGAATATGATCAGATGATTATTTGGTTAATAACCACTTGGATTTTCGGCCTAATTCCAAATTCAAATTGAAATGTACAACGATTCATTCGATAGCTTTTTTTTTTAGAAAAAAAAAAGTCTATTTCTGCCCGAACCTCTCATCAAAATAAAAAAAAAAAAGATTTCCATTTTAGGAGAATCTCTATTTATTATGATTTTTTTCAATTAAAAAGTATTTAATTATTATAATTTAGATTTTTAATTCTAATTTAGATTATTATAAAAATCTTTTTTATTCTTTATACTATTATTATAGAATTAAGAATTCTATTACTATATATTATATAGAAATATAGATATTATATAGATAGATATCTAATATTAT